ATAGTGATAGTTTTATTCTTCGTCGCCGTAAATAGGAACATTGAAAATCGAATTTTTGGAATTGGAAATAATGTGATGGGCGAACGACGGGAATTGAACCCGCGCATGGTGGATTCACAATCCACTGCCTTGATCCACTTGGCTACATCCGCCCCTTCCCTTATCTAGCTAAAGGATTTTCTCTTTTTTCCATTCATCATTATACTTCAGATTAAGATCGAGATATTGGACATAAAATGCCAATTGAAAAAATGTAAAAAAAGGAGTAATCAGCCGTGACACGTTCACTAAAAAAAAATCCTTTTGTAGCTAATCATTTATCGGGAAGAATTGAAAAACTCAACAGGAGGGAGGAGAAAGAAATCATAGTGACTTGGTCTCGGGCATCTACCATTATACCCACAATGATTGGCCATACAATCGCTATTCATAATGGAAAGGAACATTTACCTATTTATATCACAGATCGCATGGTCGGTCACAAATTGGGAGAATTCGCACCTACTCTCACGAAAGTGAGACACGCGAGAAACGATCATAAATCTCGTCGTTAGTCGTTCTACTAATAAGACTTATACTTTTCTTATTTTCTTATTCCAACAAGATAGCAATGGCACTTATCATTCATTGGCAGGGGAGAGCTTTTATGATAAAAAACGAAAATTCGGATAGAGAAGCAAAAGTATTATCTCAACATATACGTATGTCTGTTTTCAAAGCACGAAGAGTAATTGATCAGATTCGCGGACGTTCTTATGAGGAAACACTCATGATACTGGAACTAATGCCTTATTGGGCATCTTATCCAATTTTAAAATTAGTTTATTCTGCAGCAGCAAAGGCTAGTCATAATATGGGTTTGAATGAAGCTGATTTATTTATTAGTAAAGCTGAAGTCAATAGAGGTGCTATTGTGAAAAAGTTAAGACCCCGAGCTCGAGGGCGTAGTTATCTGCTAAAAAAAACCACTTGTCATATAAAGATTTTTTTAAAAGAAAAATCGAAAATTTAGATTCCTATTTAGAAAAAAAAAATGGATGGAAAAATACTACAAAAATATGGGACAAAAAATAAATCCACTTGGTTTCAGACTTGGAATAACTCAAAGTCATCATTCTTTTTGGTTCGCAAAACCAAAGAATTTTTCCATGGGTCTACAAGAAGATGAAAGAATACGGAATTGTATTAAGGACTATGTAAAAAAAAATAAGAGAATATCCTCGGGTTTCGAAGGAATTGCCCATATAGGAATTAAAAAAAGAATAGATTTGATTCAGGTCATAATCTATATTGGATTTCCCAATTTATTAATAGAAGGACGAACACGGGGAGTCGAAGAATTACAGATGAATGTACAAAAAGAGTTTCATTCTGTAAACCGGAGACTCAACATTGCTATCACAAGAATTGAAAAGCCTTATGGACAACCTAATATTCTTGCAGAATATATAGCTTTACAATTAAAAAATAGAGTCTCATTTCGAAAGGCAATGAAAAAAGCTATTGAATTAACTGAACAAACGGGTACAAAAGGAATTCAAGTGCAAATTGCAGGGCGTATCGACGGAAAAGAGATTGCACGTGTCGAATGGATCAGAGAAGGCAGGGTTCCTTTACAAACAATTCGCGCTAAAATTGATCACTGTTCCCATACAATTAGAACTATCTATGGAGTCTTAGGCATCAAAATTTGGATATTTGTAAACCAAGAATAAGAAAATAAGAATAATGGGCCTTTCTTTATCTCGTCATTCTGCTCATCGATAGAAAAAATTTAGAAACTCTTTTCTTTTTTTTTTTTTCTTAATCAAAGAAAAACGAACAATTATAATTCTATAAGGTTGAATAAAAATTTGACTTACCCTTTATTTAATTTAGATTTTAGTATAATTGCTATGCTCAGTGTGTGACTCGTTAGTTTTTTCTTTAGAGTTGAGAATTGAGATTGAAAAAAAAAACAGGCTGACCCCACTATAAACTTAGTAACTATCAAAACTAAAGAAACTCAAAACTAATAACCAACTTATTGCTTCGTATTGTCGAGATCCCAAGAAACAGTCACTATATGACTGAATCGATCATATCGTTGTAGCAACTGAAATTCTTTTCATAAAAATCATAAAAAAGAAATCTGATTATGAATTGTGAAAAAAAAAGGGATGTGGAAAAATGGAAGGATGATAGAAAGAGAGAATAAAGATCTCAATGATATAGAATTCCCATATGTATGGTTTATGAAGAATTACCCCATAAAAAAGGCAGTGTTATAAAGCATCAACATCAATATACAATTACAATAGAATAAGAAATATACAAATAAAAAATAGAAAGAAAATAGAAACATAGAAGAAAATATAAGAAATCTAATAAAAGAAATTCAATTCAAATAATAATCTAAATAATCTAATCAATATAGATAATATAGTCAGTCTATTATGTATGTAATAAGATAGAAAAAGAAGATAGATAAAGAAATAATAAGATATCAAAGATAGAAAAATAGATAATAGAAATAAGAAAAAATAGAGAATAATTTAATTGAGCTTCGGGTTAAGAAAAACTGAGGAGATTTACTCGGAAACAAATAACAGATTTTGTTGATAGCTCCATTGCAGAGTTCAGGCCTAAGCATTAATAGAGAAGCTATGGGAACGACGGAACCTGTGATTACATAGGATTTTCTTGAAAACAAATCAATCCTAATGATTCATTGGGTAGGATGGCGGAATGAACCAAGAAAAAATGGATTTCTTCTAAATGGTCATGAATTGACCCTACAAATGAAGGAGGAAAGAGTCAATATTCGCCCGCGAAACCTTTCTTTATTCTTTCTTTTTATTTCATTTAAGAATTTCATTTATTGGATGGCTGTTGGCGTGATTCAATAGAGGTAAAGTAAAATACTTTAGAAATCTTGATAAAAGAAAGAAGCAGCATTATATTTATATATACAACTACCTATGTAACAAATTCAATAGAAAAAAAATTAGTATATTCTTTATAGAATGAAATACATAAGTATATGTAATATTATTGAATCATTTCATTCGCGAGGAGCTGGATGAGAAGAAACTCTCATGTCCGGCTCTGCAGTAGAGATGGAATTAAGAAACAACCATCAACTATAACCCCAAAAGAACCAGATTTCGTAAACAACATAGAGGTAGAATGAAGGGAATATCTTGCCGAGGCAATCATATTTGTTTTGGCAGATACGCTCTTCAGGCACTTGAACCTGCTTGGATCACAGCTAGACAAATAGAAGCAGGGCGAAGAGCAATGACACGATATGCGCGTCGTGGTGGAAAGATATGGGTACGTATCTTTCCCGACAAACCTATTACTGTAAGACCTACAGAAACACGTATGGGTTCGGGCAAGGGATCCCCCGAATATTGGGTATCCGTTGTTAAACCGGGCCGAATACTTTATGAAATGAGTGGAGTATCAGAAACTGTAGCCAAAGCTGCTATGGAAATAGCTGCATGTAAAATGCCTATACGAACTCAATTTGTTATTTCAGGATAGGTAAACAAAAGTAAAAGAAGAAGGAAGGAGTATTGAGAATGAAAAAACAACCACGGATTTCTTTATCTCTGGACAGACAATATTTCTTTTTTCCATTATCCCTTGCATTGAAATAAGAGATTAAAATAAAAATGATATGATTCAACCTCAGACCCTTTTGAATGTAGCAGATAACAGTGGAGCTCAAGAATTGATGTGTATTCGAATCATAGGAACTGGTAATCACCGATATGCTCATATTGGCGATGTTATTGTTGCTGTAATCAAAGAAGCAGTGCCCAACATGCCTCTAGAAAGATCAGAAATAATTAGAGCTGTGATTGTACGCACGTGTAAAGAACTCAAACGTGATAACGGCATGATAATACGATATGATGACAATGCAGCGGTTATCATTGATCAAGAAGGAAATCCAAAAGGAACTCGAATTTTTGGTGCGATTGCTCGGGAATTGCGACAATTGAATTTTACTAAAATAGTTTCATTAGCACCCGAAGTCTTATAGATTTTAGATAGGATATATCCTATCTAAAATCTATATCTATCATCCATATTCCATATATAGATCCATATATAGAATAATAGAATATATATATATATAGTCTATTCTATTTCTAGAAATATTCTATTTCTATATATAATAATAATATTTATTCTAATATTTTTCTATTTTAGAATATTCAAATATCTGAAATAGATCCGATTAATAGAATAGATTGTGTCTCATGCATATACTTGAAATTTCTAATAATTTTTTCTAATTTAAGAATTTCAAAAAAAAAAAAGAAAACAAAAAAGGAAGCATGTTGATTATATCAAAATTAGGAGGCACCAATAACTATAGTTCGTCATGGGTAGGGACATTATTGCCGATATAATAACTTCTATAAGAAATGCTGACATAGATCAAAAGGGAAGAGTTCAAATAGTATCTACTAATATCACTAAAAACATTGTGAAAATACTTTTACGAGAAGGTTTTATTGAAAATGTTCGAAAACATCAAGAAAGTCAAAAAAATTTCTTGGTTTCAACCTTACGACATAGAAAGACTAGGAAAGGGAATAAAATAACTTTAAAGCGTATCAGCCGACCCGGTCTACGAATCTATTCCAACTATCAACGAATTCCTAAGATTTTAGGCGGAATGGGAATTGTAATTCTTTCTACTTCTCGAGGTATAATGACAGATCGAGAAGCTCGATTAGAAAAAATTGGAGGAGAAATTTTGTGTTATATATGGTGATTCTCCTGACCTAATTTTCTCTCGAACTTACTATTTGTAAAATAGAGAGGAGAAGTGAATTATAGAACTCTTCCTCTATTAGTTGATACTTAAAGGGGGTTCCCTGGAATGAAAGAACAAAAATTAATTCATGAGGGTTTAATTACTGAATCACTTCCCAACGGTATGTTCCGAGTTCGGTTAGATAATGAAGATCTAATTCTAGGTTATATTTCAGGAAGAATCCGGCGCAGTTTTATCCGTATACTACCCGGAGATAGAGTCAAAATCGAAATGAGTCGTTATGATTCAACCAGGGGACGTATAATTTATAGACTTCGCAAAAAAGATTCGAACGATTAGATCATTTTTTGAAACATCCTTTTCGTAGGGATATAATTCGAATCGTAGGGATATAATTCGAAGTTTCAAAATGCAATAAACTTATTTTTGTTTCAAAAAAAATAGATTCAGAATGAAAGTAAGGAATGACAAATATGAAAATAAGGGCTTCTGTTCGTAAAATTTGTGAAAAATGTCGCTTGATTCGTAGGCGGGGGCGAATTATAGTCATTTGTTCCAATCCGAGACATAAACAGAGACAGGGGTAATCCTTCTCGAGTTCTAAATCAAGAACTTTTTAAAAGAAAAAAACCCATCCATGTACATGTAAAAAGAAAGAAGAAAGAGTTCGTTTTAATATGAAATGGATATTCCCGTATCCGTATCTTTATGTAGATTTCTGATTCTTCTTTCTTTTTATTTTATTCTTATGAATATGATCTAATAAAATATGACAAAACCTATAGCAAAAATTGGTTTACGTAAGAATGCACGTATTGGTTCAAATAAGAATGAACGTAGAATACCAAAAGGAGTTATTCATGTTCAAGCGAGTTTCAATAATACTATTGTAACTGTTACAGACGTACGAGGTCGAGTGGTTTCTTGGGCTTCCGCAGGTACTTCTGGATTCAGAGGCACAAGAAAAGGAACACCCTATGCTGCTCAAGCCGCAGCATTTAATGCTATTCGTACATTAGTTGATCAGGGTATGCAACGAGCAGAGGTTATGATAAAAGGTCCAGGTCTCGGAAGAGATGCGGCATTACGAGCCATTCGTAGAAATGGGATGCTATTAAGTTTCGTACGTGATGTAACACCCATGCCGCATAATGGATGTCGCCCCCCTAAAAAAAGACGTGTGTAGAAATAAGAATTCAAGAGATTCCAAGAGAAATAAATGATTCAATGATCTGATCCAATAATCATAAATAAAAGAAAAATAATAGTATGGTTCGAGAAGAAGTAGCAGGATCCACTCGAACACTACAGTGGAAATGTGTTGAATCAAGAGTAGACAGCAAGCGTCTTTATTATGGTCGTTTCGTTCTGTCCCCGCTTATGAAAGGACAAGCCGATACTATAGGTATCGCCATGCGAAGGGCTTTACTTGGAGAAATAGAAGGAACATGTATCACACGTGCAACATCTGAAAATGTGCTGCATGAATATTCTACGATAGCAGGTATTGAAGAATCAGTACATGAGATTTTAAGAAATTTGAAAGAGATTGTATTGAGAAGTAATCTCTATGGAGTTAGGGACGCATCCATTTGTGTCAGGGGTCCCAAATACATAACAGCTCAAGATATCATCTCACCACCTTCTGTAGAAATAGTTGACACGACACAGCATATAGCTAACCTGACAGAACCAATTGATTTGTGTATTGAATTACAAATGAAGAGAGATCGCGGATATCGTATGAAACCCACAAATGACTCTCACGATGGAAGTTATCCTATAGATATTGTATCTATGCCTGTTCGAAATGTGAATCATAGTATTCATTCTTATGGGAATGGGAATGAAAAACAAGAGATACTCTTTCTAGAAATATGGACGAATGGAAGTTTAACTCCTAAAGAAGCACTTTCTGAAGCTTCTCGTAATTTGATTGATTTATTGATTCCTTTTCTACATGCAGAGGAAGAGGACATGAATTTCGAGGAAAATGAAAACAGATGGAATCTACCCCCTTTTTCCTTTCAAGACAGATTCACTAATCTCAAGAAAAACAAAAAAGGAATTCCATTGACATGTATTTTTATTGACCAATCAGAATTGTCTTCCAGGACCTATAATTGTCTCAAAAGGTCCAATATACATACATTATTGGACCTTTTGAGTCACAGTCAAGAAGATCTTATGAAAATGGAATATTTTCGCATAGAAGATGTAAAACAGATATTGGGCACTCTACAGAAGCATTTTGCAATAAATTTACCTAAGAAAAAGTTTTCATTTTAAATCCATTGGAGTTTTTTCATTTTTTAGTTTTTAGAAATAAAAAAGAATAGAATAAGTTTTTAATCTCCGACACGGTCCATATATTTGCAGAATAGATCATAATAAGATTGATGTATCTAGGGAAGATCCAGAAGGGGATCTTCCTTAGATACCTATGTCGTGGTATTTCACGATTTAATCAATTTGAAAAAGACCTAAAGTTAGGGATTTCTCAATAGGTAAAGTTGCTCCAATACCTAACCAAAGAGCTACTGCGGTACCGATCAAAAAGACTGTTGTAGCTACTGGACGACGAAATGGATTTTGGAATTTATTGACATTCTCCAAAAAAGGTACTGTCAATAATCCTATTGGTACTGAAACCATTAAAAGAACACCCAATAACTTATTGGGTACTGTGCGAAGTATTTGAAATACGGGAAAGAAGTACCATTCGGGTAATATTTCCAACGGAGTTGCAAACGGATCCGCCGGTTCACCGATCATTGACGGCTCTAGAACTGCTAAGCCCACATTACATGCAATAGTGCCTAGAATTACTACTGGAAAAATATATAAAAGATCGTTGGGCCATGCGGGTTCGCCATAATAATTATGTCCCATCCCTTTAGCCAATTTAGCTCTTAATACAGGATCATTCAAATCAGGTTTCTTTGTTATTTGGATAGGTGAATTCTTGTGGATCCATCCCCCAAAGGAACCGGACATGATAATTTTTTATCATCCGGCTCGAGCAAAAATCAAAAGAATCACAGAAATAGATCCATAGAACGGTCCATAGAACGGTCCATAGAAGATCTATATTTCATACATATCTACATATATAATTATAATGTAGAATGACTCTATGTAAGAAAAGATTTATCAAATTCCATTTCTCCGAGTTTCAACGATTCATTATTCATTGCAAAGAATTCATTTCTGGCAACAAGGAAATGCTCAATATCCAAGTAGGCTTACAAATTTGATCATGATCAAGTGCTTTTTGGATTGTCTCATGTCTTTTGGTTGGTATTTATCCCCACAACATCTCAATTGTATTACATACAAAAATACAAAATTTTTACTTGTTACTAATAAAGTCTAGCCCCTGTTCTTCCTTAGATCCCTTATTTAACTCCAATAGTATCATAGATCAGGGTCGATGCAGAGGAAATGAATGCATCTACATACTATAAAAAACTTACTAAGATTACTATCAAATTAATACGAAATACTAATACTATCAATTAATTATAAGAAAATTACTAAAAAAAAAAAAAGAAAAATCAAACAAAGTGGAATAAATAGAACATTGGATCATTCCACATCACTTATTCTAGGGATCTTACGGAGCCTGTTCATGCATGACATGATTCGGGTATGATCATAGAAAATATTCTCCTCAAGCGAACCGGCCTATCCTATGCTACATAAAGGGACTGACGTGATGGTTGGATGCGGAGACACGTTAGGTTGTGAATTCCAACGTGGCGGATAAAATCATATATCTGCATGGACCAATCAATAGTTCAAATCACACACTCCCATAATCCATCCATCCTCTTTTAGGAAAATCTACTTCAACTATTCGATTCGTATCAAATAAACAATACTTCAGAGTTGAATAGAAGTATCCAAATAACATGCCTTATTTTTCAATAATCCATATTTGTAGCAATGAAAGACTTTTGTTCCTCTCCGATATGATAAATTACAACTATCTAAGATCTGCCTTCTCTATAAAGGACCCGAAATACCTTGCTTACGTATCATTGGAAAGTGCATTAACATAAATACAGCAGTAAGAAGAGGCAATACAAAAGTATGTAAACTATAAAAACGAGTCAAAGTGGACTGGCCCACACTAGCACTTCCACGTAATAATTCTACCAAGGGTGATCCTATTATAGGAATAGCTTCAGGCACGCCTGTTACAATTTTTACTGCCCAATAGCCGATTTGGTCCCGAGGTAAGGAATAACCAGTTACGCCAAAAGATGCGGTCAATACAGCCAGAACCACCCCTGTAACCCAAGTTAATTCGCGGGGTTTTTTAAAACCACCTGTAAGATACACACGAAATACATGCAAGATCATCATTAGAACCATCATACTTGCTGACCATCGATGAACTGATCGAATTAACCAACCAAAGTTGGCCTCAGTCATTATGTATTGAACAGAGGAAAAAGCCTCTGTAACAGTTGGACGATAGTAAAAGGTCATAGCAAAACCCGTAGCTACTTGTACTAAAAAACAAGTAAGCGTAATTCCCCCTAGACAATAAAATATGTTGACATGAGGAGGAACGTATTTACTAGTTATATCATCTGCAATCGCTTGAATCTCGAGACGTTCCTCGAACCAATCATATACTTTATTGAGATAGGTAACCCAAGAAAGACTCCCCCTCTGAGAGCCGTATATGAGAATTTCATCTCGTACGGCTCAAGCCGAAACACACAAATACTGGGTTCAACGGATATGGAATAGAGAGTTTCAAACTTCTTGTGACTTAGCCACTTGACTCGATTTGACCCAAAGATATGAAGTAAGAAAAATCCGGAATCTCTTCTTTGTGATGATAATGCCAAGAAATACAATCTCAAGTTGGCTCATCCATCTTTCTTTATGTTAATCGTGACAGGCCTCTTGAATCTTCTCTTCCCTATTTTTTGTTTGATAGGAATTATCTTGTTGAGACCCTATGAATCAATTGAAACCTCAGATTCATACTAGAACCACGATGATTTAAGAAAGCCAAAGCTAAACTCAAAGGTTTTCTGAGTAAAAACCATTTGATCATCACTTCTTCAATGAATGTAATAACTCAACAAAATATAGAGAAAGAGGTTTCTTTTGGTCAAAAGAAGTATGAAGGAAAAAATTGTTTGATTTAGAAAAGACCTATTTCCATTTTTTTTTTAATCCGGTTGCGAGGTCTGAATAATT